ATGCGTTGATTATTTTCTACAAACCATAAAGATATTGGGACACTATATATTTTATTTGGGATATGATCCGGATTAGTTGGAACTGCTTTAAGCCTCTTGATTCGTGCTGAATTAGGACAACCAGGAGCCTTGTTGGGTGATGACCAATTATATAATGTTATTGTGACAGCTCATGCTTTCGTTATAATTTTTTTCCTTGTTATACCAATAATGATTGGGGGATTTGGTAACTGACTGGTTCCCTTAATACTAGGAGCTCCTGATATGGTTTTCCCTCGATTAAATAATATAAGTTTTTGACTTTTGCCTCCTGCTCTATTATTATTATTGTCGTCAGCTGCAGTTGAAAGCGGTGTAGGAACTGGGTGGACAGTTTATCCTCCTTTATCCGGAAATCTAGCTCATGCTGGGGGGTCTGTTGATCTCGCTATTTTTTCTTTACATCTTGCTGGGGTATCTTCTATTTTAGGTGCTGTAAATTTTATTACTACTATTATTAATATACGGTGACAGGGAATGCAGTTTGAACGCCTTTCACTTTTTGTTTGGTCAGTAAAAATTACCGCTATTTTACTTCTTTTGTCTTTACCTGTATTAGCTGGAGCTATTACTATACTTCTAACCGACCGAAACTTTAATACAGCATTCTTCGATCCAGCGGGAGGCGGGGATCCTATCTTATATCAGCATTTGTTTTGGTTTTTTGGTCATCCTGAGGTTTATATTTTAATTTTACCAGGTTTTGGGATGATTTCACATATTGTAAGTCATTATTCAACTAAAAAAGAAACCTTCGGTACTTTAGGAATAATTTATGCAATGCTGGCTATTGGGGTGTTGGGATTTATTGTCTGAGCTCACCATATATTTACAGTAGGGATGGACGTGGATACACGTGCCTATTTTACAGCGGCCACAATAATTATTGCTGTCCCCACAGGAATTAAAGTATTTAGCTGACTCGCTACAATTCACGGAGCTAAAATTAAATATGAAACCCCAATACTTTGGGGTCTAGGTTTTATTTTTTTGTTTACTGTCGGAGGATTAACAGGTATTGTTTTGTCAAACTCATCATTAGATATTATACTTCATGATACTTATTATGTTGTAGCACACTTTCACTATGTCCTTTCTATAGGGGCAGTATTTGCTTTATTTGGAGCTTTTAATTACTGATTTCCTTTATTAAGGGGGGTTACTCTTCATAATCGGTGAACTAAAGCGCATTTTTATATTATATTTATTGGTGTAAATGTGACTTTCTTTCCTCAGCATTTTTTAGGTTTAAGTGGTATGCCACGCCGATATTCAGATTACCCCGATTCTTACACGAAGTGAAACGTAGTCTCGTCAATTGGGTCTATGATTTCATTTGTAGCTGTTTTATATTTTATAGTAATTGTATGGGAGGCCTTAATTTCTCAACGAAGTGTAGTTTGAAGAACTCATTTAAGAACGGCTTTAGAATGGGATAATATTTTACCGGCTGACTTTCACAATAGAGCTGAAACTGGTGCGTGCGTGAGTTCTTACAGTGTCAGATAAAATATCAATCTGACTGGATCTCGTATATTCTGGTTTATGTTAGTCCAATTTTGAAATTTTAGGAATTAAAGCTATAATAGAGCTACTGCGTATGTTTGATAAACATGTTAATATATACATATATTATATATGGGTCTATGAGGACAGTTAGGATTCCAAGATGCGGCGTCTGCACTAATAGAAGAAATAATTTTTTTTCATGATCATGCTATAATAATTCTAGTTATAATCATTAGGTTAGTTGGCTATGCTGCAGTTTCTCTTATAATGAGAAAATACACTTGTCGCTCTTTAGTTGAAGGGCAGGAAATTGAGACTATTTGAACAATTGTTCCTGCAATTATTTTAATCTTTTTGGCCCTTCCTTCTTTACGTTTGCTATACTTACTAGATGAAATTAGGGATTGTAGACTAACTGTTAAAAGAATCGGGCATCAGTGATACTGAAGTTATGAATATTCTGATTTTTCAGATATCGAATTTGATTCTTATATAATCCCCGCAGATGAATTAGATTCTGGGGGTTTTCGTCTTTTAGAAGTTGATCACCGTGTAGTACTGCCAACTCAAACTGATATTCGGATTTTAGTAACATCTGCAGATGTTATTCACTCCTGAACAGTGCCTTCATTAGGGGTAAAAGTTGACGCAGTTCCTGGGCGGTTAAATCAATTAGGATTTTTTATTAAGCATCCTGGGGTTTTTTATGGGCAATGTTCAGAAATTTGTGGAGCCAATCACTCTTTTATACCTATCGTAGTTGAAGTTATTCCCCTGAGTAATTTTATGGAATGGATTATTAACGTTTCTGATTAAGGAGTTAGTTAAACTATAACATTAGGTTGTCAGCCTAACATTACTAATTAAATTTAGTATTTCTTAATGCCTCAGTTATCTCCGCTAAATTGAGTTTTATTATTTGTTTTATTTTGGTCTGCGGTTTTAAGTGTATCTGTGTTAATTTGGTGGTCTAATAAACTTTTGTTTCGAAGTGAAAATTCTACTTCAATTAAAATAAAAGAAAATAAATGAAATTGATAAAAGAATGCTTGTAGATATTTTTTCCTCTTTTGACGATAATAACCAGGTTTTTATATCACTTTACATATTAATATGAATTTTTTCATTAATTACAATTATTCTCTTTAGGTCTTCTTACTGAGTAATGCACCCGCGATGAAATAGGGCTATTAGGTTATTTAAAGATACTGCTTCCTCCCAGATCTTTCGGTCTTACGGAATAAATATAGGAGGGTTTGTACAGATTATTAGGGGTTTATTTCTCTTTCTTATCGTAATAAATATATCTGGCTTGATTCCCTATGTTTTTAGAACAACTAGACATTTAGCTATTTCTTTATCATTAGGTTTACCACTTTGATTATCTTTAATTATATCTGGAATCGTTTTTAATCCTAGGGCTGTAGTAGCGAGTTTGTTACCCATAGGAGCTCCGGCCCCCTTGAATCCATTTTTAGTCATTATTGAAAGAGTTAGTATTTTAGTCCGGCCTGTTACCTTGTCTGTTCGGCTTACAGCTAATATAAGAGCTGGCCACATTGTTCTGACATTAATTGGTAATTACCTAACAACTAGTTTATTTGTTTCTTCAATCTTTTCAATATTATTTCTTTTAATAATTCAAGTTTTATACACAGTTTTCGAGTTTGGGATTAGTCTTATTCAGGCATATATTTTTTGCTTATTAATTACGCTTTATTCAGACGAACATCCCCATTAATATTTAAGTACAGCTTACTATAAAGAAGAATTAATTGATTGTAAAAGAATAGTATATTCATATTTGGGGTATGAGCCCAAGAGCTTGTGCTTAGCTTATTTTACATATATTTGTTGAGAAAATTTAACTTCGTAAATAGATCTACAGTCTACCGCTTCTAACTCAGCCATCAAACAAACACACCAGGAATCTAATTCCTTTTTCGATTTTGCAAGTCAGTGTTTTAGGATAAACTATGGTGAGCAAGGTTTAAAGGTATTTCTTTATTTTAAGCTTTGAAGGCTTATAGTTTTTATAACTTAAAACCTTATCAGAAGGTAATGAACCTCTCCTAAGAAATCAAAATTCTTTGTGCCCCTACACCGCTGTATAAGTTAATATCTTTTTTAAATTTATTTAATCTTCTTACTTGGAAGGCAAGTGTACTTAGTCATACTCAAAAGATTATTTCTAATAAACTACTTTATACCTTTAGAATGAAAATCTAATGTGCCGATCTACACCATAGAAACCTTTTACAGAAACTGATATGATTTTATTTATAAAAAGCTAGATAAGTAAGCAAATTAGTTTTAAATAAAACAGAACTTGGCTCTGATTTAAAAGTATGGCAAAAACTAAAGAATACACATGGTTTTTTTAGAAAGAGGCGAGGCAGGAAAATAGTATAGTTTTAGTATACAATTTAAATTTATTTTATTTCCTGAGGCATTATAGAAACACAAGATGTCTTGAAAATTCCCGCTAACTCCAGTGTTGAAGGTTAACAAAAAAGTGAATGCTTGTGTTAGTTTAGTAAATTAAGTTTGGTTAATTTGGTGCCAGCATCCGCGGTTACACCAAAGAACTAAGTCATATTAATATGGTAAAAAGACAGTTAAGCAGTAATTTATAGTTTCTTGATTATTTATAAAAAAGTAAAATTTGAATATAAATACAATAATCTGACAGAAACTTTATAGCTGAATCTGTGATAGCTTTGAGGGAAACTGGGATTGGATACCCCATTATTCTTAGCTGTAAATCTAATTGAATAGTTTACCAGAGTACTATGAATAAAAAAATTTAAAACTCAAAGGGCTTGGCGGTGTTTTAGACCATTTAGGGGAACCTGTCTCATAATCGACAGTCCGCGTTAAACCTAACCTTCTTTTGCAATCAGTCTGTATACCGTCGTCGCCAGGCAACTTCTAAAAAATTAAAAGTTGGCTAAAGAATTTGTATAGATTAAAACGTCAGATCAGGGTGCAACTTATAAGAAGGCGAGGATGGGTTACAATTATTAAATCATAATTATGGAAAGTTACACGAATAAATAACTTGAAAGAGGACTTGAAAGTAATCTTAATTATATAAGAATTTTGAATAGGGCTCTGAAACGTGCACACATCGCCCGTCGCTCTCGTTGAAAAATGAGATAAGTCGTAACATAGTAGAGGTAATGGAAATTGTCTCTAGATGAAAAACATAGTATAATTAATACATTTCACTTACACTGAAAATATACTTAGATATAAGTTGTTTTTAAAATAAAAATTATTAGTACTATATTAGCTTTATTTTTATTAAAACATTATTAAATTTAGTAAAGGTGATTAAAAATTGTTTTACTACTCAAAAAAAGTACTGTAAAGGAACTTTATTAACTATTTAAAAGAAGGAATTAAATTCTGTACCTTTTGTATCATGGTTTAACTAGATTAAATTTCAAATGAAGGCACTCGAAATCTAATGAGCTATTTTTAACCCTTGTTGTAGCATCAGAAGACCAATTGTAGCAAAAATTTTCTTAGAGTTAAAAATAGAAATGAAATTTTATTCGCATTAGATGATAGCTAGTTCTTCTTAAAGGCATATTAGTGCTCTAAATTGATTTTATTTAGTAATTACAGTGCTAAATTTTAGTTCAATTAGGTTATGTTTTTGAGGATAAGCTCGAAAACATCAGTTAAATCTTTACATATCATTTATAATTAAATTTAAGCTTGAAAATAGCTATAATAGACTAGATTTTGTTATAATTTCATTATCAAAGAAATAATAGAATTAATCTGTTTAATAAAACATGAAGAAATCTCAGAAACTAAATAGAGTTGCATTTATGTTAAAATGAGTATTGAATATATATTGTTTCAATTAAAGTTCTATAATTTTAAAACTTAATTGTAATTTCTTAGCTAAAATCATAAAAAGGAACTCGGCAAAAAATATTCTGCCTGTTTATCAAAAACATGGCTTCATGAATTACTTAAGATATGAAGTCGGACCTGCCCAGTGAAGTTTTTTAACGGCCGCGGTACTCTGACCGTGCAAAGGTAGCATAATCATTTGCCTTATAATTAAAGGCTGGAATGAATGGTTTGACAAGAATATAACTGTCTCTTTATGACTTAATAGAATTTTATTTTAGGATGAAAAAGTCCTAATTGAATTAAAAGACAAGAAGACCCTATCGAGCTTGAAAGAAATTAGCAAAAATATATTAATTATACCTAAAAAATTGGTTGCTAAAAATTTTAGTTGGGGCAACTTAGGAGCAAAAAAAGCCTCCTCTAAAAACTATTAAACATACTAGTATTGATCCAAAATTTTTGATTAAAGAAAATAGTTACCGTAGGGATAACAGCATTATCTTTTTTGAGAGCTCTTATCGAAAAAAAGGTTTGTGACCTCGATGTTGGACCAGAATGTCCTAAAGATGCAGAAGTCTTTAAGGGTTGGTCTGTTCGACCATTAAAATTCTACGTGATCTGAGTTCAGACCGGCGTGAGCCAGGTCAGTTTCTATCTTTAATTTCTGAAGTGTACTTAGTACGAAAGGACCAGCGCACTATAAAAATTATAATACTAATGAAGAAATATAACACAAATATAAACATATTATCAAATTAGCAAAGATTATGCAATTGACTTAGGATCAATAGACATAGGTGAAAATCCTTTATTTGATAGTTAATAAAGATGGCAGATAAAGTGCATTAGGTTTAAGCCCTAAATATAAAGATGAAACTCCTTTTCTTTATAATGTATTTATCAATCATTTCTTCTTTATTTTCCTATATCTGCATCTTATTAGCGGTCGCCTTTTTTACTCTCTTAGAACGAAAAGGGTTAAGATATATTCAGCTTCGAAAAGGACCAAATAAGGTAGGATTAATAGGCTTACCCCAACCTATTGCAGACGCCGCTAAATTGCTGACTAAGGAAATTGCAAAACCCACAATAGCCAACTACTCATTATACTTTGTAGCTCCTATTTTCAGTTTCATTTTAGCTTTATTACTTTGACAACTTTATCCTAGATTATACTCCCTTTCTTACTTTAAATGAGGCATTCTATTCTTCTTATGTGTTTCAAGTATAAATGTTTATGGAACTCTCCTAGCAGGCTGGGCTTCAAATTCAAAATATGCCTTGCTTGGCAGGCTGCGGGCCATTGCCCAAACTATTTCGTACGAAGTTAGCATAGCTCTTGTTTTGTTATTTCCATTATTTTTAGTCGGAACTTTCAGCTTTACAGAGATTAAAGAGTCTCAGGAACTTGTTTGATTTAGGTTGCTTATAATCCCAGTTTCTTTTATCTGATTTACTACTTGCGTAGCTGAAACGAATCGAGCTCCCTTTGATTTTGCCGAAGGCGAATCTGAGTTAGTTTCCGGTTTTAATATTGAATACGGTGCCGCAGGGTTTGCCTTAATTTTTTTAGCAGAATATGCTAATATCTTGGTCATAAGGCTGTTTTCGGCCTTGCTTTTTTTGGGGGGCAGCTCTTTTCTGTTTACTCAAACAGACATTGGCTTTATATTAAAAGTCCTTTTTTTCGCGTTTACCTTTATTTGAGTTCGCGGGAGCTACCCACGGTTTCGCTATGACTTACTAATGAATTTAACTTGAAAAGGTTTTTTACCAGCTTCCTTATCATTTTTACTAGTTATTGCCACCTTAGGTTGCTGCTTATATTATTAATTTAATCGGAATTGTAGTTTAATTAAAATATTAGCATTGGAAGCTAAAGAATAGGTCATAACCTACATTTCGAGATGAGCACATTAATTATTTTCAGTATAACTTTCTCAAGACTTTTAGTACTTCCGTTAATAAGCCAACCTTTAAGGCTGGGATTGGTAATTATAGTGTCCACTCTACTTATATGCACAATTAGAGCCATGGTTTTATCACAATGATATGGATACATTTTGTTTTTAATCTACGTGGGCGGTCTACTAGTAATATTTGCATATGTAGCAGCATTATCCCCAAATGTTTTGTTTGGCCACGGGACTCCTTTATTATTCTTTACGACAATAACTATTTTATTAATTCTATTTTTCTACTTATATCCTTTTATCGACCTGTCTTCACTTGGTAATTTAGATACCTTTGAGAAACTTAAATTCTTAAAAAACTATGGGGTCGAATTAGTCTCGCCCCAGATAACTTCTATTCTTATCGGTCTAGCTCTCATTTTACTCATCAACCTAATTGTAGTTGTAAAAGTTTGCTACTATCGACATGCTTCACTTCGACCTTTTAATACATAATTCTTTAATGCGAAGTCCTATTCGAAAAGTACACCCAATTTTTAAAGTTATCAATGCTGCATTTGTAGACCTTCCTGCTCCTTCAAATTTGTCAATTTGATGAAACTTTGGGTCTCTACTAGGCCTGTGTTTAGTTGTACAACTTATCACTGGTTTATTTTTAGCGATACATTATACAGCTCATGTCGATCTGGCTTTTAGTTCTGTAATCCATATCAATCGAGACGTAACATATGGATGGCTGTTACGAGCACTTCATGCTAACGGTGGTTCGTGATTTTTTATTTGCATTTATTTACACATCGGTCGAGGAATGTATTATGGATCCTACCTACAAGTTCACACATGAAATATTGGCGTAATTCTTCTTTTTCTTACAATAGCGACAGCCTTTTTAGGCTATGTCCTCCCTTGAGGTCAAATATCTTTTTGGGGGGCCACTGTTATTACAAATTTATTATCCGCCGTTCCGTATGTCGGAAAAATACTGGTAGAATGAGTATGAGGTGGATTCGCAATTGATAACGCGACTCTAACTCGCTTTTTTGCTTTACATTTTCTTCTCCCTTTTGCTATTGCAGGTTTAGCAATTTTGCATATATTATTTCTTCATGAAACTGGGTCAAACAATCCCTTAGGCTTAAACAGAGATGGAGAAAAAGTCCCCTTTCATTCCTATTATACTTTTAAAGACCTAGTTGGATTTCTTGTAGTATTGTTTTTACTTTCAATATTAGCCTTATTTTCCCCCCAGCTTTTAACTGACCCTGAAAACTTTATTCCAGCAAATCCGCTAGTAACTCCAGTTCATATCCAACCGGAATGATACTTCCTTTTTGCCTATGCAATTTTACGCTCAATTCCTAATAAACTCGGAGGAGTTATTGGCCTAGTTGGCTCAATCTTAATTTTATTTGTTCTTCCTCTTTCGCATCAAGCCAAATTTCGGTCATCAGCATTCTACCCACTAAATCAAATTTTATTTTGGGCATATATTGGTATTTTTTTAATTTTAACCTGAATTGGGAGATGTCCTGTAGAAGCTCCGTACGAGCAAATTGGTCAGGTATTCACTGCCTTATACTTCCTTTATTTTATTATTAATCCTCTTGCACAAAAAACATGAGATAAAGTTCTAGACTACTAATCCATAAAGTTGTTTCCTGGGGACAGTTTGTCTTGAAAACAAACTTAAAGTGTTCAATTCACTTCGCAACTTAAGCAACAAGAACACCTATTCACCTTTGGCTTACAAGACCAACGCTCTACATTAAGCTATTGTTGCAATTTAATTTTAGTTTAGGAAATGAGAACATTTTATCTAACTTTGCTTAGAACATTTGGTGTCTTAATGGCACTATTAGCCCTGTCTCTTCAACACAAACATCTATTAAGAATTTTATTAAGCCTTGAAGCCATTACAATAAACCTATTTATCTTTATATTTTGTCTTTCAACTAACATCACACTTAGAGGAGAGACTTCCCTCATTTTAATTACATTAGGAGCTTGTGAAGCTAGTTTAGGACTAGCTATTTTAGTAGCAATTATTCGAGCAGAGGGAAATGACTACGTATCAAGATTTTCTATACATAAATGCTAGGTATTTTATTCTTTAGAACAATCTTATTAATTATACCTTACAGAAAAGAGTCCTGGTACTATAAAATATGATCTTTAGCTCTTGTCAGAATGCTTTCCCTGGGCCACTTATTTACTCCCTTTTTTACTTACGAAGCCCTAAATTCTTTTATAGCGTATGACTCTATATCAACGCTTTTAATTTCACTTACTTTATGGATTTCTCTAATAATGCTCCTAGCCAGGCAACAAAGGATTAAAGTAATAAATAACAACTTCTTCTTGTTTTCAAAATTTATTGTTCTAATAAATTTAATTTTAGTTCTAACATTTTTGTCTTCGAGAAGATTATTATTTTATTTTATATTTGAGGCTTCCCTAGTCCCCACTCTAATATTAATTTTAGGTTGAGGCTACCAGCCGGAGCGATTACAAGCAGGTATGTATATAATAATTTATACAGTTGCAGCCTCTTTACCCCTCCTCTTTTCTATTCTTTGGTTGACTCAAAAATTCTCGTCTAGAGAAATATTGATAATTAGAAGTTTACGGCTACATTGCTGCGACACAGAAAACTTATGAAGATGAAATTTCTTAACATTTTTAGTATTTACTGCCTTCCTAGTAAAATTACCAATATTTTCAGTTCATCTCTGGCTCCCTAAAGCCCATGTAGAAGCTCCTGTAGCGGGTTCTATAGTTCTAGCTGCTATTTTACTAAAGCTGGGAGGATATGGCATTCTTCGTTCCTACCAATACTTCAATTTTATTTCTTCCCAAACTTGTATTATTCTATTCTCCCTAGCAATATGAGGAGGAATGCTGACAAGCATCATTTGTTTCCGACAAGTAGACCTGAAATCGCTGATTGCTTACTCTTCCATCGGCCACATATCCCTTATACTAGCAGGTGCCTTTTCTAATAGATCATGAGGCTGAAGGGGGGCTCTCGTCCTTATACTATCCCATGGTTTCTGTTCCTCAGCTCTCTTTGCTTTAGCAAATTATACGTATGAAAAAACTTACACCCGCAGTCTATTCCTTAGCAAAGGTATACTTATACTCCTTCCTGCTCTAGCCATATGATGGTTTTTATTTTGTATCATAAATATGGCTGCGCCCCCTAGAATTAATCTTCTAGGCGAAATCATGATTTTTCCTTCAACTATTTTTTCATCCTCCTATTACCTGATTCCATTAGGCTTCATAAGTTTTTTAGCTGCTCTCTATAGAATATATCTTTTTACTGCCATCCACCATGGAGGAAACCCAAAATTTACTAAGCCATTTAATCAAATTAAAGCTCCTGGATTTTCTTTATTTCTTTTACATTGAATCCCAGGTAATATTATAATCTTAAAAAGAGATCTTATTTCAATATGAATTTGTTAAGTTAGTTTAAATAAAATATCAACCTGTGGATTTGAAGATGAAAAAATCTTTCACTTAACCTATGTGTACAAAATTGAAATCTTCTTCTATTAGATCTTTATTCCTAATGCTCTATAGAATTTTATTATTTCCAGTCACAATAATGTTTTTTATATACGACAAGAATATCATTCTAGAATGAATAATTTTCCAAATTAGTTCTTGCCCCATGACTTTTATTTTTATTTTTGACCCAGTCAGCCTAAGATTTAGAAATGTAGTTTGTTTAATTTCAAGATGTGTAATATTATTCTCTTCCAGGTATATATCTCATGATCCTTTCTTAAGCCGATTCACCTGGTTAGTAATGCTTTTTGTGCTTTCTATAAATCTTTTAGTATTTATCCCCAGACTCCCTGCATTACTCTTAGGATGAGACGGCTTAGGTATCGTATCTTTTGCCTTAGTTATTTATTACCAAAACATAAAATCTCTAGCAGCCGGCATAATTACTGTCCTAGCCAACCGAATTGGTGACGTGATAATTCTTATTTCAATTGGTTTGTTAGTACTCCAGGGCCACTGACTAATTATTTCAATATGGGATTTTCACTTGACAGCCTGAATGGGTCTAACAGTAACTATCGCAGCCATAACAAAAAGAGCACAAATTCCTTTTTCTAGCTGACTCCCTGCTGCCATGGCTGCTCCTACCCCAGTATCTGCCCTAGTTCACTCTTCTACTCTTGTCACCGCCGGGGTATTCCTAGTCATTCGTTTCTTCCCGTTTCTAAACGAACTTTACAGCTTTAAAGCCAGACTCTTATTCATTTCAGTCCTAACTCTTTTAATGGCAGGAATTGGAGCTAATTTTGAAAATGACTTAAAGAAAATTATTGCTCTTTCCACCTTAAGGCAATTAGGTGTAATAATAATAAGACTAGGTATGGGTATACCTTACTTAGCATTATTTCACTTATACACCCATGCTTTATTTAAGGCCCTGTTGTTTCTCTGTGCAGGAATAATTATTCATAACAGCGCGAATACACAAGACATTCGCCATATAGGTCTCTTATTCTCGCAACTCCCGCTCACTATTACATGTATAAATATCGCTAACCTCTCTTTATGCGGAGCTCCGTTTCTTAGGGGCTTTTATTCTAAAGACCTAATTCTAGAATTATCTTTAAGAAACCCCACTAACTTTCTCATAGTAATATTAATTTTTCTGGCAACAGGCATAACTGCTGCCTACTCTATACGACTCTCTTTTTGCTCTTTATGAAGCCCCTTAAAAGGCTCCCCCCAGCACGCAAAACAAGAATCTGACCCTTATATCAACTGGGCTGTAACTCTCCTCAGACTAGCTGCTGTAATCGCTGGAATCTTTCTTCAAAATACATTTATGTCCTTTAGCCCATTTCCTTTTATTTTACCCTTTTTTTTAAAAATATTAACTATATTTATCATTGCCTCAGGCCTTTTTAGAATACTTATTTTTTGAGACTCCAATCATGACGAAAATAAAATAACTAAGATTAAATTTTTCCTTTCAACTATATGATTTTTAGCCCCAATCTCATCTCAACCTCTCACTAAGTTTTCCATAAACCTAGGAACAAGCCTCATAAAATCAATTGACATAGGATGATTAGAAATCACAGGAGGTCAAGGCCTTTTCATAGTAACTTCAGGCCTATCCGCAACTAACCAAAAGTTGCAAATCAAATCCTTTAATTTCTTTATTATATTGATCTTGCTGTCAACTGCAATCTTATATTACCTAATCATAAATTAACATTGATAGCTTAATTATAGAGCACAGCACTGAAGATGCTGGGGTAACAAATATTGTTTCAAAGTAACCCAGCCTTAATAAGTAGGGTAACGGGCCTGTAAAGCTAAAGTTACTCATATCTGTCAAAAACTGACAAATAACAGCAAAAATTCGGCCTCCATATGGGATCCTCCTTCTAACACAGACCAAAAAAACAAGGATAAATCAACAGTAAAAAAAATCACCAAAATTTAGCTACCAAAACCCTCAAAAATCCGACCTCCCCGTTAAAAAATAGGTCAAATTCCCGTCAGACCTTTTTTTTTTTTTTTTTTTTTTCTAGACCTTTGTTTACATACCTTATGCTAAAGAAGCCCAGATTTGGGGCATTATACCCCCCCCTGTCTCCCCGACGAGATTCTAGGTCAAAGAGCTAAATTTAGGTCCCTTTAGTCCTAATAGTGGAGGGGGGGGGTATAATGCCCCAAATCTGGGCTTCTTTAGCATAAGGTATGTAAACAAAGGTCTAGAAAAAAAAAAAAAAAAAAAAGGTCTGACGGGAATTTGACCTATTTTTTAACGGGGAGGTCGGATTTTTGAGGGTTTTGGTAGCTAAATTTTGGTGATTTTTTTTACTGTTGATTTATCCTTGTTTTTTTGGTCTGTGTTAGAAGGAGGATCCCATATGGAGGCCGAATTTTTGCTGTTATTTGTCAGTTTTTGACAGATATGAGTAACTTTAGCTTTACAGGCCCGTTACCCTACTTATTAAGGCTGGGTTAGGCCCGTTACCCTACTTATTAAGGCTGGGTTATTGGTAATCAAATGCAGTAACACTTATGGCACGAAATCCATTTCATTTAGTTGAATTTAGACCATGGCCTTTGACGGGGTCTATGGGTGCTCTCTTTTTAACTTCTGGGTTAGCAGGCTGGTTTCACGGTTATGGCTATAGGACAGTGATTTTAGGTTTAGTTCTAATTGCTATGACTATAGTTCAATGATGACGAGATGTTATTCGAGAGGCTACTTTTCAAGGATATCATAGAATTAAAGTGTCTAAAGGGCTTCGCTGGGGTATAATTCTCTTTATTGTTTCAGAGGTCTGTTTTTTCTTTGCTTTTTTCTGAGCATATTTTCATAGTAGATTAGCCCCTAGAACAGAATTAGGATCTTGCTGGCCTCCCGCTGGGATTGTACCTTTAAATCCTTTTGAGGTACCTTTACTTAATACCGGTGTTTTACTAGCTTCTGGGGTCACAGTTACCTGGGCCCATCATAGATTAATAGAGGGAGATAATCCTGGGGGTTTTCAAGGTCTCGTTGCAACTGTTATTTTAGGTGTTTATTTCACTTTTTTACAGGCAGGTGAATATTATGAAGCGTCGTTTACAATTGCGGACGGTGCTTACGGCTCTAGGTTCTTTGTAGCCACAGGATTCCATGGATTGCATGTTCTTATCGGGAGAACATTTTTATTAATTTGTCTTGTCCGAGTGTGATTGCAGCATTTTTCTACAGGGCATCATTTTGGGTTCGAGGCAGCTGCTTGGTATTGACATTTTGTTGATGTAGTTTGGTTATTTCTTTACCTTTCTATTTATTGGTGAGGATGCTAATTGTGTATTTAAGTTCTTAGATGACTGAGGGTAAGTACTAGACTTTTAATCTAGAGACAGCAAGTGGAATTGCTTCTAAGAAAAATATAGGCGACTTGATACTTTAAAATAAAAGATCTGATTTGCATTTAGATAATAAGTCAAAAGACTTTCAGGTCAAGAGTGTAAGAAGCGAGAATTTGCATTTGGCTTCGGACCAAACTTTGGGGGTGTAAACCCCTCTTTGCACTTTGATGAGTAAGTGAAAGCCAAATAAGAGGCGCCTAGCTGTTAATTAGGAGATTGTAAGATAAGTTACTCACCTAGGAGAGTACTACGCCGGATGAACGGGAATCATTGATGTTGATTATCATAGGATGAATTATCTTTAGTACTAAATATGCTAAGAAGTGTTTTAAGAAGAGTAATTGCGTTGTTACTTTCATGCGTAGTGATAGGATTAGGATGGATTTTATCTAAACGAAGTGTAGCGGATCGCGAAAAAAGATCTCCTTTTGAGTGTGGTTTTGACCCTATTAAATCTGCTCGTTTACCTTTTTCTCTCCGGTTTTTTTTGTTGGCTATTATTTTTCTTATTTTTGATATTGAAATTGTATTACTATTTCCAATTTTAGTCAGAATGGCTAGAAATATATCTTTAAGTCTTATGTTGGGACTGTTTATTTTTTTGGTAATTCTTATCTTAGGGCTTTTTCATGAATGAAATGAAGGTTCTTTAGATTGAGCTCAATAGAGAAAAAACTTGGAGTAAAACAGGGCTGCTAACTTTGTTTTGGATAATTCAATTTTATCCTTTTTCTTATGTTTTCAAGCCTTCCTTTTGGTTACATATTTTTATGCGTTATAGGAGTTGGAACATTTCTTTCTGTTTCTTCAATTCATTGGCTAAGTATCTGAGCTGGTTTAGAAATCAATTTAATTGGGTTTTTACCTATGTTAGTCTACCAGAAGGGAGTATCGGAGAGTGAGTCAGCTGTAAAATACTTTATTGTTCAGGCTTTAGGTTCTAGTTTTCTAATTTTTGGCAGCTTAATAACATTCGGGTTTTCCTTTACTTGAGATTTGTATGGAGGGTTTCAATTTGAGATCCTGGGGTTTTGTATCTTAATTAGAGGCTTGTCTATAAAATTAGGAATATTTCCGTTTCACTACTGGCTGCCTAGAGTTATAGCTGGTTTGCCTTGGTTTTCCTGTTTACTCCTAGCGACGTGACAAAAACTTGCTCCCTTATTTCTATTACTCTGTTTATTTGAATTAAATCAATCGTATAGTATAATTGTAATATTTTGCATTATTAGGGCAGGATGTACTCTTGTCGGAGGCTTTGGGGGTATAAATCAGACACAAGTTCGGGCTTTATTAGGTTATTCTTCTATTAGGCACTTGGGGTGAATTACATTTGCTGTCCTGCACGGAGAATGGGCTCTAAAGGTGTATTTAAGGATCTATATTTTGACTTCCCTGTCGCTATTTATAAGCTTATGAATAAGTGACTCAGGAAATATAAAAAATATTAATAGCTTAAAGACTTCAGGTCCTCACCAGCTGATTATTATATTACTCTTGCTTTCTTTGGCGGGCTTACCTCCTTTGCTTGGCTTTATTCCTAAGTGACTAGTTATTATAGTGAGTTCAAAGAGGTCTTGATTTCCTGTTGTTCTTTTATTAATTATAGGGTCTTTAATAAGGTTGTTTTATTATTTAAGGCTCTTTTTCTCCTTATTTCTAAGGTTAGCTAAGAAGTATGGATTAGGGGAATTAAATATTAGGAACAAGAGTATTATTACTAGAATTGCTGTCTTAAATATTATTGGAGGACTGGGCCTCTTGCTAAGAAATGCATTAAACATATTATAA